CCTGAATAATCTCATTTTTCAATTAAAAAAATAAAATACTATTACAGATTCCAAAACAAAAATAAGAAATTACTAAAAATATTGATACATAAGATAAATACAAGAATAGGTAAGAAGAGATTCGCCCCCCCCCTACATATTTGACTCCCTCTCCGACAAAGAAACTGGCAATGCCAAACCCATTCGTGATTCCATCAATTACTCGTCTATCAAAAGAATGAGTTAGTTTGGCTAATCCTCTTATACCCCTAGTGAATACTGTTGCATAATAAACGTCTATGTAACCACGATTATATGACCAATTGTATATCACATTTATTATTGGTTCCAATAAAATTCTCTTAGAATCTATTTTCACAAATGAATTCATTAAGTCCAAATTTTGGAATGATGAATAAACAGACCCATATAAAAGAGACGCTATCCATATTCCGAAACAGGCTATACTGACTGAAAAAATGGCATTTGTCGCAAATTCATACCAATCCCAGGGATCATTCAAATTTTGGTGTAAAAAATTTATTGATGGAGTTAACCATTTCGACAATATATCTAAATCCATTACTCCTTGATCGAAACGAACCCCTATGAATCCAACGAACAAAGTAAATATAACCAATACAAGCAGAGGCAGTAGCATTGTATTGTCCGATTCATGGGGATACATGGGAGTTTTTTTTTTAACAAAATGAGTACTAGTACTAAAGGATCGCATCATGTTTCTTACATTCTCATCAATTTCATATGTCTTATTCAAAAAAAAGGAAACCTTTTCATTGTTATTCATTGTTGATAACAGCAAACCACTATTAAGTAATTGGGATGCCTCTTTCCCCCATATCGATATTGAATAGAAAGAGCTGTTTGTGGCGCCGCTGTATTTTTGAAAATGAACGCGTAAATGTTCTTCAAAAGTAAGTAAATACATACGAAACATATAAAATGCAGTTAATCCTGTTGTGAAACAAGCTATTATCGCGAAAATAGGTGAATAAAACCAACTATCATTAAGAATTTCGTCTTTGGACCAAAAACAAGCAAGGGGGGGAATACCACAAAGAGAAAGTGTACCTAACAAAAACGTAATTTTTGTAATTGGAAGATATTTGGTTAAACCCCCCATAAGAATCATGTTCTGGCTTTTGTCTGGAGAATATCCAACAATGGGTTCCATTGAATGAATAATGGATCCGGATCCTAAAAACAATAATGCTTTTGAATAGGCATGAGTGATTAAATGGAATGAAGCAGCTCGATAGGAACCTATACCTGGAGCTAACATAATATAACCCAATTGAGACATCGTAGAATAAGCTAAACTTCTCTTAATGTCTCTTTGAACAAGAGCGAAAGTAGCTCCTAATAGTAACGTTATTACACCTATCAAAGAAATGAGATTCATTATATAAGGTATAACTGTGAAAAGAGGAAGAAGCCGAGCTACAAGAAAAATGCCCGCCGCTACCATAGTAGCAGCATGTATAAGAGCCGAAATAGGAGTGGGTCCCTCCATAGCATCGGGTAACCATATATGAAGGGGAAATTGTGCGGATTTAGCAACTGCACCGAGAAATAATAGGGAGGCACAAAAAGTAACAAATAAAGAATTGACTCCATTATTATGAATCAAGTTATTGAATATTTTGAACAAATCCCGAAATTCGAAACTACCTGTTATCCAATAAAGACCTAAGATTCCTAATAATAAACCAAAATCTCCTACACGATTAGTTACAAATGCTTTTTGACAAGCATTTGCTGCAATTGGTCGGGTGAACCAAAAACCTATTAATAGATACGAACACATTCCCACCAGTTCCCAAAAAATATAGATTTGTATCAAATTAGAACTAGTAACTAATCCCAACATGGAAGTATTGGAAAAACTCATAGAAGCAAAAAATCTCAAATATCCCTGATCATGAGACATATAATTGTCACTATAGATAAGAACCATGATTCCAACAGTAGTGATTAGTATTAACATAATAGAAGTAAGTGGGTCGATCAAGCAGCCCAACTCTAAGGAAAAATCACTATTGATAGTCCAAGACCATAGATATTGATAGATGAAACTGCAATTTATTTGCTGAATAGACAGATCGGCAGAAAAAACCATAACTATACTTAGCAATGAAACACTAAAAAAAGTCCACATACGAAGAATGCTTTTTGTTGCCGTCGGAACAAGCAGGAGTCCCAATCCTATTGACATAGGAACTGTAAGTGGAATGAAAGGTATGATCCATGCATAGTCATATGTACGTTCCATGATAAAATCAATTTTTTTTTTTTTTATTTATTATTCTTGTCAATTGTTTCCGATTCACCAGCTATTATCTCTTTTTGAAGGAGCAATAAAAAAAAAAAATAATGATATGAAAGAACAAAAATGCAATTTAATATTTATTAAATAGGAAATAATATTTATAATTTATAAATTTATAATTTATAATTATTATAAATTATGCTTTCCCACGTATTTCTCCAATTCAAACCAAAAAGTTTGAATTGGTCAGATGATATGACCAAGTCATTAGTTAATGGTTACCAACTAGTTATTACCTAAGGTACTCATTAAGATTTAAGATACAGAATATGGAATTTTATCCCACTACACTATTAAGTAAGGATATTTATATCTTTCATAGTAAGGAAAAAACTACACTAAAAAAAAGTCCTTGATTCTGATATGGATCATGAGACCCATCAATAACTCGACCCAATCAAATAAGACCTAGTTATTTTAGTTATTTTATTCGGAGTCATTAACTAAGTAGAACTGATTTAAAGTGGATTCCATAGATGAAAATGACGATATTAGGGATACGAATGAGTACGGATTATTCTTTCTTCAAACATTGTATCTAGCATAGATGCGAAAAAAAAAAGATTCATTTTATTTCTTTTCTGTGAGAGTTATATTTAGAGACTCACATCATTTTCTCTTTTTTATTCCTAGTCATACTATATGAAAATGAAACTATATGAAATATGAAATGCGCGCGTATAGTTTTTTATGTTATGAAAGAAGTCTCATCTATGGAATAAGTATAGATATGGATAATGAATAGAAAGAACGGTCCATTTTGAACAATACATGTCTTTCACATCCAACTATAAAAATGAGTAATCTCCTTTATTTTTGAATGGCGGTTCCAAAGAAACGTACTTCTATGTCAAAAAAGCGTATTCGTAGAAATATTTGGGGGAGAAAGGGATATTGGACCGCAGTAAAAGCTTTTTCTTTAGCTAAATCTGTTTCTACCGGGCATTCAAAAAGTTTTTTTCGTGCGACAAACAAATAATAAACCCTTAGAATCATTGGATGATTTATAATTTATAAGATGAATCACATCAACTAATACTAATATTCTGAACTTATTAATATCAGATATAACTACCTGTTATGATATGTAGAATAAGAATTCTTCTGTCTACTGGTTCCAAAAAACGGTACTATTTTTTCTTTTTTTTTTTTTCTTTTTTGTTTGAAAAACAAAAAAGAAAAATGAAGTGGTTAGACACAAGATACAAGGTTTCACTATAGTAAGTACATTTTTTTTTTTATTCGCGAGATGGGAATTGTCGTTTTTCCCATCGATTCACTTTTTACAATAACAATGCCAAAAACAAAAATCGGATTTTTGTTTTTGGAAATTGGAATTGGATTATGTATCCCAATAGTTATATATCATGTATATTTTTATGTATATTTTTGGAATATCTGCAACAAGTATGAACGATGTTAGAACTCCTTTTTTATTTTCATTTTATTCTTTTTGTCCCATACAGATATCAGATATGTAATAAAAATCAATGGATCATTGAAATTCATTTATTTTTCTATTTTCATTAATGAAAGACTCTTTAGTAGTTCCTGATACCAATCCCTCTCCCCATTTTTTAATTTCAAATTAAACTTCCACACATCGGATCAAATTGTTTTCCATGCTTGGTCAGTTGAATGACATTTGATTGAAAGTATTTGGATTATAACTCGATAAGGAACACTGTCTACGAGGAGTGAAGGAAAATCCACTAGATACTTTCTTTATCTTTATACTTTCAACTTTTCAATAAAATTCTTACTTTATATGATACCTTATCATTATTATTTTTTATATTTTAGAAATTCAGATATTTTTAAGAGTTTGTAACTCTATCACTCACTACATATACTCCCTATTGTTTCGACCTAATTTGTATTAATAAACGTTCCTGGATCCCATTTCTATCTATATTTATGTACGACGAATGAGTGAATCTTCTGTGATCAAAAATGAATCCTCTGTTTTGATTGGACCGGAGGATCAATCAACATTTTGTTATTATGAGTAGGGTTCTGATCAAAATGGAAATTCAGTTTTTATATGCCCAATAACCAAAAATGGGGCAGATCCTAAGACGAATTATGTACATAATGAGTATCACAATCATTGATACCAAGCTATTTTATCCAAAGATTTACAAAAGCCTCTTGGACTTGGATTAGTGATTCCATTTTGATACATAATTTGATACATAAAAAATCCTATTTGTTTTCTTCATTACTCAAATTTGGATTTGGGATCCGTGGAATCAGATAAATGAATCATCAAAAAAAAAGGACAATTCTGACTTCTATCCCTCAACTAAAGACATAACTATCTAGTTCCAACTGTTCCAGGAGAACATATACTACTACGCAAAAGTGTATTTTTAATACTGACACTATAGCGCCATACTAAGGATTATTGAACGTTCAAATGAATATTTGAACGACTCTTTTCTTTATTGATTGGAATTTTTCCTAAAAATGGATTGGATTAAATCCTTCAATCTCGACGCTTTCCTATGGATAGGCTATTATTATTTCGAGCAAGCCGCCATGGTGAAATTGGTAGACACGCTGCTCTTAGGAAGCAGTGCTAGAGCATCTCGGTTCGAATCCGAGTGGCGGCATCTCCTAAAAGTGGTACAGGGGATCCTATAAGAAATTGAATTCCTGATTTCCATTCCATAATGGAAGGACCCCCCCCCCCCCCCTTTTTTTTTTTAATGATTTTTTTTTTTATGATATTTGTGACTTTAGAACATATATTAACTCACATCTCTTTTTCAATCATTGCAATCGTCATTACGGCCCATTTGATGACTTTATTAGTCCACGAAATCGTAGGACTATGTGACTCGTCAGAAAAAGGCATGATAGCTACGTTTTTCTGTATAACAGGATTATTGGTTACTCGTTGGATTTATTCAGGGCATTTCCCCTTAAATGATTTATATGAATCATTAATGTTCCTTTCGTGGAGTTTCTCTCTTATTCTTATGGTTCCATATTTTAAGAACCATAAGAATCATTTCAGCACAATAACCGCACCAAGTGCTATTTGTACCCAAAGCTTTGCCACTTCGGGGCTTTCAACTGAAATACATCAATCCGCAATATTAGTACCTGCTCTACAATCCCATTGGTTAATGATGCACGTAAGTATGATGTTATTGAGCTACGCAGCTCTTTTATGTGGATCATTATTATCAATAGCTCTTCTAGTGATTACATTTAGAAAAAACATAGATATGATTGGTTTTACAAATCATTTATTAATCTGGCCATTTTCGTTTGGTGAGATCAAATACTTGAATGAAAAAAGAAGTCTTTTGAAAAACACTTCTTTTCTTTTATTTAGAAATTATCACAGGTATCAATTGACTCAGCGATTGGATCATTGGAGTTATCGTGTCATTGGCCTAGGGTTTACCTTTTCAACTATAGGTATTCTTTCGGGAGCAGTATGGGCTAATGAGGCATGGGGATCTTATTGGAATTGGGACCCCAAGGAAACTTGGGCATTTATTACTTGGACTATATCCGCGATTTATTCACATACTAGAACAAATAAAAGTTTACAAGGTATGAATTCGGCAATTGTGGCTTCTATGGGATTTCTTATAATTTGGATCTGCTATTTCGGAGTCAATCTATTAGGAATAGGATTACATAGTTATGGTTCATTCACATGAAACATCTAATTAAAGTTTAAAGTAAAGATAAAGAAATGAACTGAAGAATACCAAGAAGCATCGTCCCATATATAAGGAAAAGTTTGTGCTATTTTTTGAGAATCATTCGAATCAAGTAGTAATTCAAATGGTTCTCAAAAAATCCATATGTATCTGATTACAATTTCAATTCACTTAATTTAATTTTTGACTTGAGATAAGGAAAAAGAACACTTCTTTTCTCTTTTTCCATTGTGCAGAGAAGTATTTTTGGGTAAATCGCAGGATTTTCGGCCTTGTCCTTATCCATGAAAGCTATCTATGAAAGTAACTAGATAGAATAGCTTCTACCTTGTCAACTGATAGTGAGAGAACGAAATCGGGATAAATACCAATACCTATTACGGGTAAAAGGATACAGATCAAAATAAATAGTTCTCGTGGTCCAGAATCCACAAAATAAGAGTTTGAAACATTGAATAGCTTGTATCCATAGAAGATCTGGCGTGACATAGATAATGAATAAATAGGAGTTAATATCATTCCAATTGCCATTACAAAAGTAATTAGTATTTTTGGTATTAAAAAGTATTTCGGGCTGGTAATTATTCCCAAAAATACTACCGATTCTGCAACAAAACCACTCATTCCGGGCAATGCAAGAGAAGCCATCGAGAAGCTACTGAACATCATAAACATTTTTGGCATTAGTATGGCTATTCCACCCATTTCGTCAAGATAAACAAGACGTATTCTATCGTAAGTCGTTCCTGCCAGGAAAAAAAGTGCAGCACCAATAAATCCATGAGAGATTATTTGTAAAATAGACCCATTGAGTCCTGTATCGGTTATGGAACCAATTCCTATGATTATGAAACCCATATGAGATACGGAGGAATAGGCAATTCTCTTTTTTAAATTGCGCTGACCGGGAGAAGTTGAAGCTGCATAGATTATTTGAATAGCTCCTATTATCATCAACCAGGGAGAAAATATAGAATGGGCGTGGGGTAATAATTCCATATTGATTCGAACCAATCCATATGCTCCCATTTTTAATAAGATTCCAGCTAGAAGCATACATGTACTGTAATGTGCTTCTCCATGGGTATCTGGTAACCATGTATGGAGGGGTATAATCGGTGATTTGGCGGCATAAGCAATAAAGAAGCCAATATAAAATATTATTTCTAATGCCACGGGATACGATTGATTAGTTAATGTTTCAAAATTGAATGTTGGTTCATTGGAACTATATAAACCCATACCCGAAACTCCCATTAAGAGAAAAATAGAACCCCCTGCAGTGTACAAAATAAACTTTGTAGCTGAGTACAGACGTTTCTTCCCCCCCCACAAGGATAGAAGTAGGTAAATAGGAATTAATTCTAACTCCCACATCATGAAAAAAAGTAAGAGGTCTCGAGACGAAAATGATCCTATTTGACCACTGTACATTGCTAACATCAGAAAATGGAACAATCGCGAATCTCGAGTAACTGGCCAAGCCGCTAAAGTAGCTAAAGTAGTGATGAATCCCGTCAATAAAACAGGGCCTATCGAAAGTCCATCGATCCCCAGTCTCCAGTTAAAATCAAAAAGATTTATCCAATTATAATCCTCCTCCAATTGGATTAATGGATCGTCCAATTGGAAATGATAACAGAATGCATAGGTTGTTAGAAGGAGTTCCAATATGCATATGCATATTGTATACCATCTAACCGCCTTATTTCCTCTATAAGGAAGAAATCCAATTGAAGAACCCGCGGATATCGGCAAAACAACAATTATTGTTAACCAAGGAAAATGACTCGTGGTAAAGACAAGATACACTTTGACCAGAAAAACCCGTGCTCGGAATAATCTCTTTTATCGAGTACGGGTTTTTGTCGGTAAAGAGAAATCAAATGGATTCAAGAGGAGTTTTTGGGGACGTGTCAATAAGCTAGACCCATGCTGCGAGTTGTCTCATACCATAAATAAACTCGTACACTCAAGAAATCTGTTGGACAAGCAGATTCACATCTCTTACAACCTACACAGTCCTCCGTTCTTGGAGCAGGAGCAATTTGCTTAGCTTTACATCCGTCCCAAGGTATCATTTCCAATACATCTGTGGGGCAGGCTCGTACACATTGAGTACACCCTATACATGTATCATAAATTTTGACTGAATGTGACATTGGATCTATAAATTTTTTGAATGTCATAAATTTTCAATCCGGTAGATTCAGTAGTAAATGAATCGTATATTGTAGACACCAGACGAATCAGTGGGTTACCAGAATTTTTTGTAATCAATTTCTTTCTGGATCTGTTCATGAGAAAGGGCCAAGATACTTTGATTTCTTACGTTTCACCAAACCAATTAGAATTAGCAAAATGTGTACGACTCATATCATATAACCATGTTTGGTGAATATTCTATACTATAACTATATGTCTTTATTTATATGATTACGACTATTTATTCAACAAATTAGATTGATTGATACGAGTTGAGTTTCTGTTACGATAGATGGACGAAACAATAGCTGGCCCAATAGCTGCTTCAGCGGCTGCAATCGCTATAACGAAGATTGAGAAAATGTCTCCTTTTAATTGGCGACTATCAAATAAATCAGAAAATGTTACGAGATTTATATTAACAGCATTCAGTATAAGCTCAAGACACATAAGTGCTCTAACCATGTTTCGGCTTGTGATCAAGCCATAGATACCGATAGAAAATAAATAGGCACTCAAAACAAGTACATGCTCGAGCATCATTGACCAACTCCTCATAAATCTCGATTCATTTCAATATGAACAACAAAGAATTTAACGGATTCGGTTGACTAGAATATAAGAAGTACGGGACAAAGGAAGGTATTGGGAATGGGTCGAACTAAAAACAAACTTTTCAATTCAATCAATATATCAACAATATGAAAGTAGAATTGAAGGAAAATAGATGTGATAACACAGAACAAGACCTTATTTCTTGTTTCTTTATTTTCATTTATTTGATTTTGGATTTCTAATCCTAAGTATTTATTCCTGACGAGCCATAGCAATTGCACCTACCAAAGCAACTAAAAGAATTATAGAAATGAGTTCAAATGGAAGATAAAAATCTGTTGATAAATGAATCCCAATCTGTTGAACGTTACTTATCAGGTCTTGCTCTATGATCTGGTTTGATCTTGTAGTCCAAATAATCCCGTACCATGACGTATCTAGGATAGTCTTAATTAGAGAAAAAAGAATACTTGTACAAATCAGTGAAGTGACCCCGTCTCCGACGGTCCAAAGGTGGAAATAATTGTAATATTCTGAACCATTCATGAACATCACAGCAAATACGATTAAGACATTTATGGCTCCAACGTAAATAAGGAGCTGTGCAGCAGCTACAAAATAGGAGTTCGATGGAATATGGAATAAGGATATACAAACAAGAACCAATCCCAATGAAAAGGCAGAATAAACTGGATTGGTAAGTAATACCACTCCCAGACCGCCTAATATAAGACCTGATCCCAGAAATACTAAAAAAATATCATGTATTGGTCCAGGTAAATCCATTATGTGCAAAATAGGAGATAAAATAAATAAGTAGAAATATTTCATGACCTTACCTTACTGACCAGGCCAGTAAAAAAAAAAAAGGAAAAGAAGTTACCCTATTTTTTTTTGTATTGATACGTTCTTAATGAAATTGAATCCTAATGTGGTGTGGATTGTAGATACAGTTACAGTTATTGGATCAATCCCGCTTATGTATCCGAAAGAATAGTTCTTCATTTTTCGAAATCATCGCGGATAGCAGATATATGAATATATTCTAAATCCAAATCAAACTTGTATTCTAACAAATCAAATATAGTTATGATTTGTAGTTACTGACCAACCAAAATGAAAGAAACTTCCCTCCTTTAGATTAAAACTTTATCTTAGTAATTGGTAATCGTTCTTGAATCAAGGGATTTATCCATGGCTATTTTCATTTGAGTCGAATTCATAATTGTTTGAATTGTGTAATCTCCAATTACTGACATTGGTAATCGACCCAAAGCAATTTGATTATAATTCAATTCGTGACGATCATAAGTAGAAAGTTCATATTCTTCAGTCATTGATAAACAGTTTGTCGGGCAATACTCGACGCAGTTACCACAAAATATACAGATTCCAAAATCAATACTATAATTAAGCAATCGTTTTTTTCTAATATCTGTTTCCAATCTCCAATCAACAACGGGTAGATCTATAGGGCATACGCGAACACATACTTCACAAGCAATGCACTTATCAAATTCAAAGTGGATTCGACCACGGAAACGTTCTGATGTGATCGATTTTTCATAAGGATATTGAATAGTTACAGGTAAACGATTCGTGTGAGATAAGGTAATCATGAAACTTTGACCAATGTACCTTGCAGCTCGTACTGTTTGTTGACCATAATTCATGAATCCATTCAGCATAGGGAACATATCGTGGATATCCATGAATAATTGGATGTTTCTTTCTCTTGCTTCAGAGAGGTTATGAATCTAGAATATCATATTCTATTAAAATGAAAGGAGTTGGGAAGAAGTTGTCAATAATAGATTACCTAGAGCAATAGGTAAAAGAAATTTCCATCCAAGATTCAAAAGTTGGTCCATTCTCATCCTGGGTAAAGTCCATCTTGTTGTGATAGGAACGAACAGGAACAGATAAGCTTTTGCTAATGTAATAAGGATACCGATTGTGCTTCCAAAGACTCCACCAGTTTTATTTATTCCGAAAAGTTCAGGAATTGATATGTACGGAATAGAAAGATTCCATCCGCCTAAGTAAAGAACTGTTACAAATAATGAAGAAACTAGTAGATTCAGGTAAGAAGCAACGTAAAATAAACCAGATTTGATACCTGAATATTCGGTTTGATAACCTGCTACTAATTCCTCTTCTGCTTCTGGTAAATCAAAGGGCAATCTCTCACATTCCGCTAGGGAAGAAATTAGAAAAACTATAAACCCTATAGGTTGACGCCACAGATTCCACCCACAAAATCCATATTTTGACTGTGCCTCGACTATATCAACTGTACTTGAACTGTTAGATAATCATAGTCGATGATAACATCACTGTCCCATCTCTATTCCAGAACCGTACATGAGACCTCAGCCTCATACGGCTCCTCGATGGCCACGAAGAAATCTAAGGATTGGTTTGGTATTACCTCGGCATATTTGTAGGGTAGAGTAAAGATGCATCGGAATGTCCCGAATTAGACCAATGAAATTCTGTCTGCTTTAATTAATAACGAATAAAAAGAGCTTCTGAATCCATCTCATCCTTTACGATTTTTCTTTGTTCAGTAATAACTTGATCCTTCAATAAAATACTCGTTAATAGATATTTGGACCCATATCTTTCGATTACGAAGAATAATTAGACATTACACTAGTTCATGAATCATGAGAATAATTCCATCTGGATGAATGAGTATGGATGGAGGAAAGAAAGAATAAACAAAAACCTCTTATTATTTCTATTCTATATCTTATTATTTCTATTCTATATTTATTTTTCCTATTGCATTCGATTTCTTTCGTTCCTGTTCTTCGTTCGCAGAAGGGGCTCTAGAAAATAAAGGATTATTTCGTTCCTGATAGTCATTCTTTAATCAGTGGATAGGAGCATACTCTGGATCGGGATCATGGGGAAGTACTGCTTGATCATTTCTACCAACCTCAAGCCCTCATTATGATTCCTTTTAATGCAGAAATATCCCTTTGGATACCTTACAACATCTCCATTACTAATCCTTTGTGAACCTTGGTGTTCCTAACCGTCCACTCATTTTTGATTGATCCCCGGTATACATACAATAGTGTAAACTCCATACAGTTGATCTTTTGCACCCGCTTCAAGACATGATGACTAATCAACTGATCCTGGGGTAAACAGTTTCCACTGCTTATGTTTACTTCCACTTTACTCTCGTACATAGGGAATGAGACTCAATCTTCTTACTGCGAATTCATAAGCTGTTTTGTTTGACTCAATTAACTATCTGGTTTAGCTCATCGATCCGAATGATGAATAAAAATAAAGATAGGTATTCTATCTATTCAACCTCTTTCCTTTTTTCTAGGAAAGAGGTAAAAGTTAATGTTCCAACGAATCACACGTAGAGATATTGATAACACACATGGAGTTAATGGTATTTCATAACTAATAGATTGAGCAGCAGCTCGTAGACCACCTGAAAAAGAATATTTATTATTCGACCCATATCCTGACATAAGAAGTCCAATGGGAGCAATACTTGAAATGGCAATCCATAAAGAAACACCTATACTGATATCGGCTATAATAAGGCGATAGCCAAAAGGAATTACTGAATAACTCAGTAGAATTGATATGACCGCTATGGAGGGTCCGACACTGAATAAACGAATATCTCCTCTGGATGGGAGAAGATCTTCTTTGAAAAGTAATTTTGTCCCATCTGCTAGAGCTTGAAGAATCCCCAAGGGACCGGCGTATTCAGGCCCAATGCGTTGTTGTATCCCTGCGGATATTTCTCTTTCTAACCACACAATCACTAATACCCCTATTAAGATTCCCGATACAGGAGTAAAAATAGGCACAAGCAGCCATATGAGTCCATAGAACTCTTTTGAGGATTCCGATCTGGAAAAAGAATTAATAGCTTGTACTTCTGTCGTATCAATTATCATTTCAACGATCAACTTCTCCCATAATAATATCTATACTACCTAGTATCGTCATGATATCAGCCAATTTCATTCTTTTAACCAGCTGAGGAAGAATTTGCAAATTGATGAAACCTGGTGAACGAATTTTCCATCTCCAGGGGAAAACACTATTATCTCCTATCAGAAAAATACCTAATTCTCCCTTTGGGGCTTCCACTCTCACATAAAGTTCTTGCTTTGACAATTCAAAAGTGGGAGAAGGCTTTTTACTAATGAATCTATATTCAAAATAATTCCATTCGGAATCCCTTGCTCTATCAAAGCGCCGGACTTCCAAATTTTCATAGGGCCCCCCCGGAATTCCTTCCAGAGCCTGTTGAATAATTTTTATGGATTCCGTCATTTCACCGATTCTTACTAAATAACGAGCTAATGAGTCTCCTTCTTTTTGCCACTGGACTTCCCAATCTAATTCATCATAACACTCATAATGGTCGACTTTACGAAGATCCCATTGTATTCCGGAAGCTCGTAGCATTGGTCCTGATAAACCCCAATTTATTGCTTCCTCTCCACCAATAATGCCCACTCCTTCAACTCGTTCCAAAAAGATAGGATTGCGCGTAATAAGCTTTTGATATTCAGCAACTCCTGTTAAAGAATAATCGCAGAAATCCAAACATTTATCTATCCAGCCATGAGGTAAATCAGCAGCTACTCCCCCGATACGGAAATAATTATGCATCATTCGCATACCTGTGACAGCTTCAAATAGATCATATAGTAATTCTCTCTCTCTGGAAATATAGAAGAAAGGAGTCTGTGCACCGATATCAGCCATAAAAGGCCCAAGCCATAACAAATGAGAAGCTATACGACTCAGTTCCAGCATAATTACTCTGATATAACTGGCTCTTTTAGGTATTTGAATATTTCCCAATTCTTCTGGTGCATTTACTGTTATTGCTTCTGTGAACATAGTAGCTAAATAATCCCAACGTGTTACATAAGGGAGATATTGTATAATTGTTCGGTTTTCTGCAATTTTTTCCATCCCTCTGTGTAAATAACCCAATATGGGTTCACAGTCAATAACATCTTCACCATCTAGAGTAACAATGAGTCGAAGAACACCATGCATTGATGGGTGGTGAGGACCCATATTGACTATCATGAGGTCTTTTCTTGTAGCTGGTACAGTCATATGTTTTCTTCCCCGATTCATTATTTCATGACTTTCTGAAAACGAAACTAGATTCATCAAAATTCAAGATCAAATTAACCGAATAATTCAAACAAATTTTCCAATTAATGAGTCTTTGGCTCACGAATATCCAACTGACTGATTAATTCCTTATAACGTACTCGATTTTTCTTTGACAAATAAGCCAGCAACCGTTGACGTTTTCCAAGAATTCTCCGCAGACCTCTCTGAGATAAATAGTCTTTTCTGTGCAATTCCAAATGTGAAGTAAGTCTCCGTATTTTATTGGTGAAACTGGATACTTGAAATTCAACAGACCCTTTCTTTTCCTCTTGCGGAATAACTAAGATGAACGATTTTTTTACCATAACATAAAATCAAAAGAATTCTTCTATTTTTGTTCCTTTCTTTTCCACAGATATGGATTTTTACGATCAGGAATAATAATGCCAGTCATTTCGATCTGGTGCAGACAATAATCCGGATTTATTCATATACTACTTTTTTGTTTCTATCAAGTTTCGATCAAATTAATCAAATCAAAAAAAAAAAAAGTGGATTTTTTGATTTGATTCGGATATAAAGAAATACATGGAATATTCTTGCACTTCCGAATCAGAATGATTTGGACCTAAGAAGATCCTGCTGATTCACTCCTAGATCCAATTGATACATCACTGAATCAGTATCATTATCAGAATATAACATGACGTGTGTGCACATATGCCTGTCCCATATATCGGATATGGGATGTATAGGAAATTGATTGTACCATTAACTAATTCTGAATCGTGGATACATATATATCCTTGACATACTGAAATGACTTCCATTATTGGTATCAAACCAATAGCGATTCATGCAAGCTAAATCTTCTAATCGATAATTGGGCCAAATAAACAATTTCCATTTAATGAATTTATTTGTATCTGTATCAAGATGCTTGTCCCTATCCACAAATTGCTCACAGTTATGTGAGCCATTCCCATTCAAAAATACTGGATTTCTATTCACAATGTTCCTATTTTCGGAATTGAAACGAATTAGAATTCTCAATTCTCTACGACGTCTAAGAGATAGAATATTTTCAGGAACAAGCAAATCATGATTCTTCTTGTCTCTATTCACAAGCATCTTTCCATGTTGTTCAATGGATATATCGAAATAATTCTCATCAACATATCTTTTTTCTCGGCATCTTCGATTAGTTTTGTGCTTACTCTTATGTACCAAGGAAATACCTATGGTTTGATACATAATAAATTGTCCATCCCATTTAATAGACAGACGAACCGGTTCGAGAATCAATATTCCCTTTTTTATCAATTCTGTAACGGCTAGATCCTTCTGAATCTTCATTGCAGCCAGGCACATTTCTCCCCTTTGAATAGAGGCTAGGGCAATTTCTTTTGGATCCATCAACCTAAGTAGGAGACAATATACCTTGATATTATTGATCCTTTTTTGATTCAAGGGGTCGTCCCATCTCAATTGAAAAAGAAAATATCTTTTCAGGAAGAAGTCTAGTTCCGCTTCCTTATTGCTTTTGCTCTTGGGTTTCTTTTTCTTGCTACGTTTCTTACTGTCTGATCGCGTTGAATCCTCTTCAACATCTTTTTGGTTTTGTGCATCTGATCCAGGATTTTTTTTGTCCTGTCGTTTTTTTTCTTCTTGGTTCTGAGTCTCTAATTCAAGATGTTCTTTTTGATTAGATGATATATGAAGATCTTTTTTTTGATTTCCATCAAAATGGAAAATAAGTAATTGGGTTGGTATGATCCAAGGTTTCGTCTTATATGCCTCATAAAGTCGCATAAATTCTGGGAAGAACCAAGATTTAAGATTTGATCTAGGACGATATAGGATTTCTTGATTCATTCCCATCCAATCAAAAAGGTTCTTTTTTTGATTTCTCGGGTTAATTTCTTGATGAGTCGTGAGATAAAATATCCCTTTCTTATTAATTATTTGATAATCATTAGTCCCAATCTTAGTATTTTTATTAGCGTCGATCTCGGTATTCATATTGCCCCAGGTCTCAATATTGATATTTTTATTGTTTCTAAGACAAAAATGGATGATTCTCCAATCCAAATATTTTCTATCCGGATTTTTATCCGTACTGATAATATATTCCTCTCCTAGATAATTGCTAATAGCTATATCGCCTGGTACATAAAAAGGTTCGGATTTATGTGTGTTGTAATTGTATGGAATCTCTCGATCCCCGTTTATTTGTAATGGCGATCCATAAATATATGAGTCCTTCCTATATCCATAATTAATATATTTATGTGATAAAAGATCATATTTGTAATGTTTTTCCATTTTTTTTTTAGGACTCGGCAATGAATCCACTGCATAAGAATTATCTTTCTCGTAATGAATTAATTGGTCTTTTTCATATGAATCCCATTTTTTTGAGTTTTTTTTTTTAATCCTATGGTGTTGATTGACCCCATTTCGCCACTTTCGCGGTACTAATCGAGACCATCTAGTATGAGATAAATTATATTGATAATGACCCCTTAACCAATTTTTCCATTCATTCATTCTACAATTCGGCAGTTGCTTATATCTTGATTCAGAATGAAATATTCCTCGTGTCAAAAAATGGTCCTTTATTTTATCCTTAATAAAAGGGTATTCTCCGTCATGTTGAAATAGGGATTTCAAGTAATACTTGTTTAAAACTTGGGTTTGTGATAATATATAAAATACATATGCTTGGGACAAAGAAGATAAGTCACAATAAATCTGTGAATTATTATTACTAATATTAGAATTACTAATATTAGTAATATTAGAAAGCGATTTGATAGTCGAAATAAAATGAATTGTATTTTGATTTGTTTCATCATTGTAAATGTATTTATCGATCATTTTTTTTCTAATTCTTAATTCAAGGAAAAGTTGGGCATTGACCCTGGGCATGTTAATGGCATATAGAAAGATATCTATGTATATTCTTTGAATAAAAGATTTCATAAAATAGTTCCATTTCGGAATTAATCGGGCACTTCCCTTTTTGAATACCTTCCAAATATGTTTCTGTAATTCTGGTCTTTTATCACCACAACTTCTCTCGTTAGGACTAATATTTATATTTGGAGTTATAAAATTATCTTTCTTGTCTTTTGTGATCCTTTCTATTTGATCCCTGATTGGAGTTGTCCTATCAGCTAGATCCTTCATTTTTTTTTCTGTCAGTGAATAATTTGTCCAATCCATGGATCCAACTCTAAGAGATGATTCCGGGGTGATTTTATCGCTGATTATGGAATCTTTTCTATTTTCATTTGGTTCATATACTTTCCTCAGTCCAAATAAAACGATTAGGGTTTCTTTTGTAAGTTCTTTCATTTTTTTTTTTATAAATAGAACTATTTTGATAACCCATCTTGTTTTTTCTTTTGATATCTTTAGAAACCCTTTTGTTCTTTTTTTGAAAACTCTTAGAAATAGAAACCTTTTTTTTTTCACTTTTGTAATTTTTTGTTGGAATTCTTTCCAAATGGGTTTAAAAAAGGAAGGCCTTTTTCGGGGAGAACCGAAAGGTAGTTCAGCTTCCATTCCCCAGATCGTTAAAAAACAAAAATTGTCTTTT